GAGACGGATAACTAATCTAATACAGTACAGCTATGATCGGGCAATAGCGCAGATAAGATCAGACTGAATGTGTGAAGGATATGGTTCTGGTTCTCTTCTGTCCCGTTCCTTCAATCAAAGAAGAATCCATGCCCAGGGCTAGTGCCAGCGCATAGTCAGAGTCTTCCCTGCGTGCCTAACATCCACTCCTTCTAGTCGAGTGCCTTGCGGCGCCTTTAACGATGAGAGAAGGCGATACCGAAGAGAATAACTCAAGGGCACTGGCTACTCCATCAACTCCATTTCGTTGCGTAAGTGAGGATGCCAGTCATCATAGTCTGAACTTGAAATCTTTCGTAGGCTCATCTCGTCGATTGGCATTCCGATCCTGGTCATTCATAGATAGTCGGCGCTTTTAGTCATAGGCTATCGCCCATTCCTGATAGCCGCAGCTCTGCCCGTTCCCTATTCCATTAAAGAATGAATGGGAATTGATCTGACAACAGCTGGGCAAAATCCATCTCTTTCCATCTCTATGTTCGCTAAACTTGCTTCCTTTCTTGCTTTCATGAAGCCGACCTTAACAGACATCTCTTCCATTTTCGTAGATGGAAGATCCGGTGAATCAATTCAATTAGATGCCGCTTACCTAGATGCGGTGCTTGTCCCTCGAAGCGAAGGTAAAGACCAAGACATTGGGGATTCTGAATCTGACCGCACTTTCCTCAGGTCGAACGGCTATCGATCCTGGCCCGATGAGAAAGGGGTTGAACTCATACTTGCCTTAACCTAATCTACTTGGATCCCGGATTCCATTCCATTAAGGCATTCATTCCCTTCATGTAAAGGAAGAGTTCAACAGAAGTCATCTCTCTGACACTGGCTGTTCTTTCTACCTAAACTTGCGGCTTCTTTCATCAAAGATAGGTGTGAGCTAATTTTCTCGCTAAACCCCTTTCCTTACAGTCAAGTGGCTTTCCGCTCCTCAGTCCTTGCATACTAAGATTATTCTTATCCGTGCTTTCTTTCGTGGAAGTCTCACCTATCAAGGAAGTATGGCAAAGATAGTTTATCCCTGCGGGGAGGACCTCAGCTCAGTACGCATAGAAGTACAGTCTACCTCTATTTAGCTCTACTGGCTTTCTTATACCTATACCAGGAACCCGAGCCTACCTCTTCTGGTTGAAGTTCCGATGAACCGGGTATTCCCCTCCTGAGCCCAAATTTACCCGCACAGGGAAAGATCTCAATAGGCCTAGGGCGGGGGGCAAGCTCCACTACAGGGCCGGGGGAAGAAATAGGCGTGGGGAAGAGTCTGCAACAAAATCAATTGAATAGACAGAGAAGCCCGGTAAGCCTATCGATTCAAGCAAGTCCGACTAGTTTAGGCGCCGCCTTCCAGACTTCTAAAAGCGGGTGGTTTTAAGTCCAGAGCCCTATTCTGGTTACAGAGTGCGGGTAGCCGACAAGTAGGTTAGCAAACTGGTGAATCAATAGGCTTTGCTCCTGCCTTCGCTTCCAGGAGGAATTCTATCATCCATGGCGAAGATATCGTATAATAAGAAAGGGCTTACTTTTCAGAGTGATCTTTCTCGATTTCGGAACGGAAAGGCTTGGTTGAAGGCAAAATTCGGTGTAATTCGCCATTTTTTAAGAAAAGAAAGGCAGGGTAGAAAGTCTTGCTTACTTATTTCTCCATCTAAGTAAGAGAAGGGGGGTTGAAGTTTATAGCTAGTCGAAAAAGTGATAAGAAGGTCTAATCATGCTACTTCAGTCGTATGCTTAACACATGCAAGTTGATCAGTTCGCCCTTTAGAAATAGGCTAAGAAAGTCATCGGTTTGAATCCGAGGAAGGGCTTTTTTTTCCGGTATGCCGCTCCTCCAGCAAGGAGCGAGAGAACAAATTCTGACCTATTATGTCACCTTTTTTCTTTAGAGGCGTTCTCTCTCTTATTGCAACCTTTCTGGGGCATTTCGCTGTTAGAGTAATGCCCATTCGAATAACTGGTAAGTGTCTCATGCTGTTCCTTTTAGTGATTATGGGGTTGATCCTTATTTTGAGATTTTTTGGTTTTCGTTCAAAGAGAAAATACCGGTTTATTAATCTATTTATTTTGATTCTTATTTTATTTAGTATCTCTTTATTTATATTTTTTCTAAGGAACTATTTGCTATCCCATTTAGGGATTTTGTGTTCTCAGCTTCTCTCTGGGATTTTGCTTTTTAGTGTCGGGGGATCACTTCCTCTTCCGGGCCCTTCCGGGCAAGCAAGCGGGGCTGAGTTTGAAGAGGATCATTTTGGGATTGATGTCCTCTTGGAATCATGGGAAAAATCTACGGAAACGGGCACGTCGGTGGATCAGCCAGAACCAGAACCAGGACATGTGCCGCCTGCTATTCAAGTAGCTCCCCGGGGGAACGAAGCTGGTCCATCGAATCAGCCCCCACGAGTGGTCCCCTATCCGTATCAACTGGATGAAGTGATAGGGGGGGATTCCGTTCAGTCTATCCAGCGGAGGC